TATAATGCTAAAATATCAAGTCGGCTCATTCGTCTTGATGTTGATCATTACAGGCCTCTTGAATCTTCTATTTACCTTCTTTAAGATTTATTATTTTTTAATTGCTTTGGAATGCGGATTTACTCTCTTTTTTATTATTGATAGGAATTCTCTTGTTAAGACCACATGAACCTATTGAAACCTCAGATTCATACTAGAATGGCGATGACCTTCAAATTAAGTCCAAAGATTCTCTGAGTAAGAACCCTTGTACCCTCGCTTATTCAATGAATAGGAATGGATAGAATGATTAAAAATAAAAAAGGGGTTTGCCCTGTATCAAACTAAGCATGAACGGGAGTTTGAAAGAATAAAAATCTTTCAAACTCTTTGAAAATTTGTAGCCCGGCCACGAGGTCTGAATATTAAGTATGAATCATAGTTCTAATACTTCGTAATCTATTTCATATAGTTCGTGCTCCAAATATTCTAATGAATATTTGACGAGGAAAACCGCCTTTATGAAGATGACAGACCTAATTCTCTGTACTATCAATAGGATCTATTTTAACAAGTCACACACTCATATTACGGAAATACAGAAACAAAGAAATTTTGCGGTCGAACTACCAAAACAGACCCAAAATACAAACCTAAACCTTTTGCTTTAGAGTGAAAAGCAAAGCTAGGACTTAGTTATTCTAATAAATCTAATTCATTGAAATTCCTTCTAGTAAAACAGAGGAATTATAAATCTCTAAAATAATAGATAGAAATATCGCAAATAAAGCCATTGCGACTCCCATCAATGGAGTAGTTCCCCATCCAGGAGCTACTTTACCATATTCCGAATTCAATGGTTTCAATAACCCCCCTACACCAGTTCGTTTTGGACGAGATCTAGAACTACCCTCAACGCTTTGTGTAGCCATAACTCCTATTTTGTATTCATTGAGATCTGTTGACTTTGTATACAATTTCGTTGTAAATAAATAATCTTATATCATAGATCCATGATCCGTTGTGGTTTTGAAATTTTATAATAATGGAAACAGCAACCCTAGTCGCCATCTTTCTATCTGGTTTACTTGTAAGTTTTACGGGGTATGCCTTATATACTGCTTTTGGGCAACCCTCTCAACAACTAAGAGATCCATTCGAGGAACACGGGGACTAGTTGAAGTTTGAAGTAATGAGCCTCCAATATCGGGAGGCTCATTACTTCAATTTAGAAAATGAAAAATCATTTCATCTTTTTAGTTGGAACTTTAGGTGGTTCTCGAAAAAAGATGGCGAAAAAGATGATTCCTAGAGTTGAGACTAAGAGGAATGTATAAACCAATGCTTCCATAGATTTGATTGTGGTTTACAATTATAGCTTTCATACCTGTTTATTTGGAGTCGTATCCTGGATAAAATAAAGAAGGAGCAAGAATCAAAGACAAGTCGGCAATTCCGATCAAAAAATCCCCGGTGCCCTATGTCAAAAAGTGGAAGCGAAAAGTAACGGAGCAATATTATATCAAACTACTTGTCTTCTTGTAGTTGGATCCCCAAGTTTTTGGAATGCTCCAAATTCCACTTGAGCATCCAAATCTGGATCAATACCAGCAAAAACATCTCTGAATAAGGTTCTAGCACCATGCCAAATGTGTCCAAAGAAGAAGAGAAGAGCAAACGAAGCATGGCCAAAAGTAAACCAACCTCTTGGACTACTACGAAAAACACCATCGGATTTCAAAGTCGCACGGTCTAATTCAAAGATTTCACCCAATTGAGCACGCCTTGCATATTTTTTAACAGTAGTGGGATCACTATAACTGACGCCATTGAGTTCGCCACCATAGAACTCAACAGTTACACCCACTTGCTCAACACTATACTTCGATTCTGCCCTTCGAAAAGGAACATCGGCTCTAACAATCCCGTCTCCGTCTACCAAAACCACTGGAAATGTTTCAAAAAAGGTAGGCATACGACGTACAAAAAGTTCACGCCCTTCTTTATCTCTAAAGATAGGATGCCCCAACCACCCAACAGCTATTCCATCCCCGTTATCCATTGAGCCCGCCCTGAATAACCCCCCTTTTGCCGGATTATTTCCAATGTAATCGTAAAAAGCCAATTTTTCAGGAATTTTAGACCAAGCTTCGGATAAACTTTGATTCTTGGATAGCCCAGCACCAACTCTTCGATATATTTCTTGCTGGAAGTATCCCTGATCCCATTGATAACGAGTGGGACCAAATAATTCAATGGGAGTAGTTGCGGAACCATACCACATAGTTCCAGCAACAACAAAAGCTGCAAAAAAGACAGCAGCGATACTACTAGAAAGGACAGTTTCGATATTTCCCATACGCAATCCTTTGTATAGACGTTGTGGCGGACGGACACTCAGATGAAAAAGTCCCGCTAATATGCCCAATGTCCCTGCTGCAATATGATGAGAAGCTATTCCTCCCGGAACAAAAGGATCAAAACCTTCCACACCCCATGCCGGATTTACAGATTGGACTTTTCCGGTTAGCCCATAAGGATCGGACACCCATACTCCAGGACCATACAACCCTGTTACATGAAATGCGCCAAACCCAAAGCAAGCTACTCCTGAAAGAAATAAATGAATTCCGAAGATCTTGGGCAAATCCAAAGAGGGTTTTCCTGTACGTTCATCAGTAAATATCGCTAGATCCCAATATACCCAATGCCAAATAGCAGCCAAGAAGCACAAGCCAGAAAACATAATATGTGCCCCAGCCACACCTTCGTAACTCCAAATACCCGGATTCGTTACAGTCCCACCTGTAATAGTCCAACCACCCCATGAATTGGTTATTCCTAACCGAGTCATAAAGGGTATAACGAACATACCTTGTCTCCACATTGGGTCGAGAACAGGGTCAGAGGGATCAAAAACTGCTAATTCATATAGAGCCATCGAACCAGCCCAACCGGCAACTAGAGCTGTATGCATTATATGGACAGCTAGCAAACGACCGGGATCATTCAATACGACGGTATGAACACGATACCAAGGCAAACCCATGGAAATACCTCTTTATCAACGAAAAATCACACTATGTAACTTTATTGCACTGGAAAACTATGCCATGGACCTCTCATTTTCAGTGCATTAGCTGAGAGAAAGTATTAATCTTTGTTCAAGGCTTTTTTTATTTTAGTAGTAATAATGAAACAATTAGGGTCATATGAACAAAGAGAAGCAAATCTATTTTATACCCGATAAGTATCAATACGCAATGGGGGGTTTATACCCTTTTAGGCGGTCGAATCTATACATATTCGTTTATTATTCGAAAGTACCTATTCGTAAGAAATCTCCTTTCTTTTCTTCATTCTGTCTTCCTTGAATTTATTTATCCAATATAATATATGGATATCAAATATCTGGATAAAATGGGATAAAAGACGAAATTCTTAAAAGAAAGAAACGCATTATTACGCTTCCACATCAAAGTAAGATATAGTACTTTAATATTTTTTCTTTCATTTAATGCCTATTGGTGTTCCAAGAGTACCTTTTCGAAATCCCGGGGAAAACGATGCATCCTGGGTTGACGTATAGTGCGACTTGTCAGATAGAGTGGGTCATATGGTATTTCCCCATTCTCTCCCCCGATTGAGAAATCCTTCCGCTTCGCCCAAAAAATATTGATTGAATCATCCAAAATTTGGAGCGTGAAGTGCAATGAAAGAAAAAAAAATTAATTGTTGGGCGACATCCAAATTAATATTATCAATTAGAATCCAATTTATGGTTGATTTGTTTGAACTAAATAAAATGAGGTATCCAGGCTCCGTTTAGAAAAAACCCATTGATAATAATCTAGGATTCCTACTTGTATCATATATCATATGTATTATTTTTTTATTACATTCAAGTAATCTCCGCCTGTTAATCAGAATTACTTGAATAATATAATTAGTACGTAAAAGAGTTGACGGAAGACATGAAATAAAAAGGAAAAAAAACAAAGTTTTCGCAAAAAGACGCGGTAGTGGGAGCATTTGTTCTATATGTGCAAATCAAAATCGGGCGGATCTTTACTCGGAGTAGAGCAGCATAAACCTAAAAGAATTGAAGAAACCCATTCAGGAACAAGAGAATCCCATCGTGATTTAGATTGGATCTCGATGAAACAATACATCAAGGAGAAGTTAGTTCGATAAGTTTAGTAAATTGTTCGGTAAACAGGGCAAAATTTCTTGAAAAATGAAATAAAAAGTTTCTTCGTGAGAATAGAAAATTAGAAAGAGCCTCTTATAAAAATATAAAAAACAAAAAGAACTAGGATCTACACATTGATTCTTCATTTATTTTTGAAGAACCGTATGCATCAAAAGGTGCATGTACGGCTCCTACAGGATTGAGGTTTATCCTAATCAACCGACTTTATCGAGAAAGATTACTTTTTTTAGGCCAAGTAGTTGATAACGATATCTCGAATCAACTCATAGCTCTTCTAGTCTATCTGAGTATGGAGAGTGATACCAAAGATCTTTATTTGTTTATCAACTCTCCTGGTGGATGGGTAATACCTGGAATAGCAATTTATGATACTATGCAATTTGTGCGACCGGATGTACAGACAATATGCCTGGGATTAGCCGCTTCAATGGGATCTTTTATCCTGGTCGGAGGAAAAATTACCAAACGTTTAGCATTCCCTCACGCTTGGCGCCATTGAGTTTTTTTTTGAGATAAAAAAACTATGCCTTCGCCATATGAAATATTTTTAAGTAATAATAGCATGGCACTTCGAATTCGATATCAAAAAGTTGTATTCTTTTTTCAAAAACTATTACAAAAACATTCAATTATGTATCGAAAGAGTAGTATGAAAAAAGGTAGTCCCGATTTGATATTATTTATTGGAAGCCCTTTTCAGTGTCACAAACCCTTTTTTTTCACACCAACAGGCTGTTTTGGCTATGTTAGAAAAGAATAAAAAAAACAAGATTCGATGATTTTTTATAATTGGATTTGTTTTATTTGAAAAAAAAAAGAAACTTTGGGATTGCTGAATCACAAATAAAAATCTTTTAAATAATAAAAAATAATATTAAGGTATAAAGCAACGGAGCCGTCATATTATTTTTGAACTCCTCAAAAAAAAGGAGGGTCAATTAGGTAATTATTAGATTATTTACCAATCTGGATCTGATGATAAACTCAATATTTTTCCTTTTTCTTTGGTGGTTCGTTGGAAGGTAAAAGTCAATTTTTTTATAGAGCCGTATGCAATGTGCAAACCCTGCTCGTACGGTTGATCAATTCTATCTTTTTTATTTCTTTTTAAATTCTCGCGCCTTAATGATGAAAAATCGAATAACCTTTTCTTTTAATTTGAAATTGATTATGCTATATCATCAGGGTAATGATCCATCAACCTTCTAGTGCTTTTTATGAGGCACAAACGGGAGAATTTGTCCTGGAAGCGGAAGAACTGCTGAAACTGCGCGAAACCATCACAAGAGTTTATGTACAAAGAACGAGAAAACCTTTATGGGTCGTATCCGAAGACATGGAAAGAGATGTTTTTATGTCAGCACCAGAAGCCCAAGCTCATGGAATTGTTGATCTTGTAGCGGTTGAAAAATAGCAAAGAGTCCACATAAATTATGATTTGCAATGTTTAATTAATATGAAATAGTTTTTAGATAGTTTTTTCTTTTTTATTTACTCAATTGAATATTAAGTAAAGAAAAATAGACTCAAAGAATTCATAATCATCCGGTTAGGATCAATCTAAACCATCTTAATTTTATAGACCATAGACCATTAAACCCTTCAGCATGCCAACCCTTAAACAACTTATTAGGAATACAAGACAGCCAATAAAAAATGTAACGAAATCCCCCGCTCTTAGGGGATGTCCTCAGCGCCGAGGAACATGTACTCGGGTGTATGTGCGACGCGTTCAGATCCTGGACTGGGACAAAAGAAAAGAATTCCAGTCTCAGTGATCGATACAGTATCAATGACTAGGATAGATTGGGGTTCCTACATCCATTCTCTTCTCTAAAAAAACAAGAAAAATCTTGTTGTTGTTATTGTGTTTATTGTGCAAAAAATTGATGGTTTTCGTTGGGACAAACACGACCACTCCCTCTATTTTTCAATTTAAGATGAAAAGAATTAACCAATTCGTAGCAACTTATTATCCAGGGAATTTCTTTTTTCTTTTTTAAGCAGAAATATAAGCCTTAGACTCTTGCAAGAACGGACTAAGAGGGTCAAGCTAACCCAACAAATCTTCATAATTAAATACCGTTACTGTATTAAAGGTGGATCACCTTGTGAAAGGTCTAGTACTAGAGAATTCCATGGGTAGAGCCAAAGAATGTGAACTGTACAAGTTAACAAAAAAATGAAGAATCAAGAAAAGGGCTCCGGTGTATAGAGAGGACCTTACCGTTTTGAAAATAACCATATAAACGATGGAACCCACAATTTCTTTATCCATATCCATTTATATTGACTCTTTTTCGGGGCATTTGATCAATGCCTCCTAAAAAACTCGTGGTTGGGAAGGTTATCGTAGCAAAAGCCGTTGGAGTTTTTACTTTATACATTGGGAAACCCGTTTTGTTAATTATATAAGCTAGAAAAGGAAAAACTGAAAGAAAGGAAATCAATCAGTTATTCCTCAGAGTTTCATTTATTCAATGACCAGAATTAGACGAGGATATATAGCTCGAAACCGTAGAACAAAAATGCGTTTATTTGCCTCAAGCTTTCGCGGGGCTCATTCAAGACTTACTCGAACTATTACTCAACAGAAAATACGAGCTTTGGTTTCGGCTCATCGGGATAGAGATAGGCAAAAGAGGGATTTTCGTCATTTGTGGATCACTCGGATAAATGCAGTAATTCGCGGGCGAGGAGTATCCTCTAGTTATAGTGGATTAATATATAATTTGTATAAGAGGCGGGTGCTTCTTAATCGTAAAATACTTGCCCAGATAGCTATATTAAACAGAAACTGTCTTTATATGATTTCCAATGAAATAAGAAAATAGTGTTATTGGACAGAATCGCTAAAAATACTTGAATCTTTAATCATAGAAGTACCTGAATAAGAAACTCCGGGAAGGTAGAGTAGAAATTTTTATTATACAATAGGATAAAGTCGTTACAATGAGCAAACACGTTCAATAAAAAAAAGATTGATTCTTTTTTTTTTTTTTTACCAATTCACTCTTTTTCTTAATTTGAGTTCGGATTGGAAGTTTGATTCTATTGAAGAGTAAGCCTGTTCATTTTATTGCGGGTTCTAAGCCCGGCAGTTCTAGCAGTTGACTCACCTCGTTCAAATTGTTTTTCATTATTAAGAAAAGGTAACAAAGATAAAATACGAGCTTGCTTGATAGCAATAGTAATTAACCGTTGTTGTTTTAAGGTCAATCGATTCACCCGTCTAGATAATATTTTTCCTTGTTCACTAATAAATCGACTAATTAAACTCATGTTTCGATAATCAATTCGATCCCCCGATTTGATCGGGGGCAAACGCCTACGAAAGGATCGCTTGGATTTATGAAGGAGTCGCTTGAATTTATGCATGTTTTCTTTCTTTTTTTTTGAGATTCTATATATTCTATTTTTATATGTTATTAATTATTAACTATAACATAGTTAACATATATTTAATATATCGTGTTTCAGGTTCCTTGAAGGAGTGACACACGGGTGATTGATTCGATCTACTTCTTTATTTCTCCGTGAATCCTATGTTTGTAACAATAGGGACAGAATTTTCTCAATTCCAATCGACCGGGTGTATTGTGTCTATTTTTTTGAGTAATATATCTGGAAATGCCTCTTGATTTTTTATTAACACGAATACCCTTTTCAACACACCCAGTGCATTCCAAAATAACCCTTACTCGGATATCTTTCCCCCTCGCCATGAACCTCCTTTTTTTCTATTCATTTAACTGTTCGACGATCTAAATGGAAGTAAAAAGATGGAAGTTGCCAGCTTTAAATCCAATTATGAGAGATTTCGTTGCAATCATGCAATCAATATATTAGTAACAATATATTAGTAATAATGTAGTACAATTCCAATAATACAAAAGGTTTATAACTAGTCTAGGCAGTTCTCTTTAGATTTCGAATTGAAGTGGAGTATTTCATTTCATGAGTATCTTTATACTGTTATCCTAGCCATATTTCCATCTTCAGCACCACTTATTTAAGCCTTAGTCGAGTTCCTACTTTTACGGAGGTGGAATGCCTTCTTATTGTTTCTCTTTTAGAACTTATTCGAATTCTTTCTACTAAATAACTAACATTTCTAATAATAACTAACATATAATAATAGAAAGCCCTTAAATAATAAACAATATAATACATATTCTAATATAATACTAAATCTAAAAAATAAAATAATAAAACAAACAATACAATAGAGTAGGGAGGGGGGAAGTACGAGTCCCAGATATTGAATTCTATCTCTAATCTTCTTTACCCCTTCCTCTGCCAATAACTAGACCAATAAAATGACTCGAATTAGAATGAAAAAAAAGGGAATGTTAATGCATCGGGGAAAAAACGATTAATTTCTATCAATATACCTGCTAAAGATCCAAACCATAAAGTACTTAGTACTGGTGCCACGGAGAGATATGTTTTTAGATCTCGCATTTAAAATCCTCCTTCTTTATTGTAATACATAAGCAAAGTGCTGATATGATCAGATGTATATGTAACTAAGAACAGCCTGTATTTTTGTATTTGAACATGGACTCCCTAATTCCAAGAGAAAAAGAAAAATAATTTATTTCAAGTTCTCTTTATCAATGTACGAAATAAAGAGAAAGATGTGGAAAACAAAACAGGGATTCTCTACAATGACACTGTAAATTAATTGAAAGGGGTGTAGCGCAGCTTGGTAGCGCGTTTGTTTTGGGTACAAAATGTCACAGGTTCAAATCCTGTCATCCCTACTTATTTCCTCTACTCTGAACAGTAACAAGAGATTCATTGAGATCGATTCAAAATTGGACATAGATAGCCTTTACATTCTATCATACTATTTTGATCATACTCTATAAGGGTAGTAGACGTAGACGCATACAAGATGTATTAGAGCTAGAAAAAGAATCCCTTTCCTTACAGTCGTTTTTTTTTTGTAAGAGAGCGCTCTTAGTTCAGTTCGGTAGAACGCGGGTCTCCAAAACCCGATGTCGTAGGTTCAAATCCTACAGAGCGTGATTCCTTTCTTGTTTTGTTAGGTCAAAATTACATGGCAATAATTGAACAGACTCTGAATTTGACTTTTGCCAGATTAAAGTTAAAGAAAAGGCGAGGTCAATCAACAAAATCGATTTTAATAAATCAAAGGTCCAACTGATCACCGCGTCTATATTGTAAATACGCAGTTACGAATAACCCAGCCAATGTAATAGGAATTAGACCTAAGACGATTCCAAAGAGAAAAACTTCAATCATTTTTATTCTTATTTTTTGAAAGGAGAAAAAGAGAGGTAATATCTATCCTTAAATATGAATCCGGATTACTCATGAATCTCGACGACCAAAGAATTGTAAATTCGCGCGGTAAGGAACTATAGAATAGATGGAATACTGCAGAAAAATTTCTTTATTATGAACTGTAAAAGTAATTTGAATTAAATTCAAGTTAAATAAGCCGTATCTTACTCAGACCAATAAATAGAACTGAAGTTATAGTTAACGCCGCTAGTAGAAAAGCGAAATAACTAGTTATCGTAGGCATGCAGTAGCTAAAGGAAATATTTTTTTTTAGACATATGTTTGTAAAGTACTTGCCTAAGTAGACTTTTTTAAGTCACTTACTGAATTATATGTTCAAATTTTTGAAAGATACGAGAATAAGCAAAAATACCAATTGAAAGAATTAATTCAAGTGAAAATTTTTCATTGAAAACTTCGAATCATTATAGGGGAAAATAACAAAAATCGAGTAACACCGGTCGAAAAATAAAAAAAAAAATGCATCATCTGTAA